AAAATCCCATTATTTGCTTATTCGTCATCAAATGGATCGATCTAGCAAGGATGGAATTTATATTATGTTTACTGAATCGCATGAAATTTTACCTAACTGGGTGTAATAGATGTAATGCATGAAATACATATGAACGTAGGAATAACTTTGATACTCAAATTGGAATTTGCAACAACTACAAATGAAATACAAAGGAATTGGGAAATTCTACTTAGACTTATGGAGTTTTGTATAGAATATCTATATCAAAACAAAAGTGAGTCAATTTCTACCATTATTATGATATTCCAATCCGATTGGGTACTAAAAATGGATTCGGGATTTAATCTGCTCCATGAGATAAAGACATAATCATTAGAAACAATATAGAATTTTTTTTTTAACAACATGGAACTTTTTCGTGGATTCCTCTGTTCAAAAAAAAATTCGCATAGAAGAGAGATATTTTACCTATACCTATATATTTTTTTTAGTAGAATTCGTAGAATACACTTGGAGGGTGTATGAAGACTTGTATTTATTAAACATGTGCAGATATAACTATAGTTATATATATATCTCCTCCTTTATTACAGTTCTATTCGGGACACCACATGTCATGCTCTATGAAAATTTCTATTTTCTATTCAACGAAAAATTGAATCCCGAAAATTCCCTATTATAATTTTAATTGAGAAGGATTTTTTATGGAAACAAATCAATCCGGATTAGTAATGATTAGTTATGGATCAATTTTGATTTAGTTAGGTAAGGTATCAATTTGGGGATTTTTTTCTTATATCATTAGGGAAACCTAATTTTCAATTTTAATCCCAGAATCATTTATGAATTCACAGTCAATAGTTAAAGTTAACGGTTCCCTTTTGTCCTGAATTTTGGCTTTTGTGACTGAAAATCCAACCCACATTTGATTTTTTATTTTCTTTCAATAGAAAAGTTTTTCGGTTTTTAGTTTTAGATATTGTGTGTTGTAAGATACTATCAATCGAAGAGATAGAGCCAATCCAAACAAAAAGGGGAAGGCCTCTCCTTTAGGAAAGGGATTAAGGAAAAGAGGATTCAAGAAACAAGTAGAGTAAAAAAAAAAAAAGAAGTTTAGTAACCCCCCCCCCAAAAAAAGGAATATTATCATCTATTTTGTATCGTTTTGGCGGCATGGCCGAGCGGTAAGGCGGGGGACTGCAAATCCTCTTTCCCCAGTTCAAATCCGGGTGTCGCCTCATCAACAAAAGAATCGAAATACCTTCTTCTGTTTTGCTGATATAACTTTATCATTTTTTTTTTTCCAGCAGAAGTAAGCAGAAGAAAAAGCCTCTTTAGATTTACTTGATTCTAAGCATCGTTGGGGGTTCCGTTCTCTAAAATGTTATAAATCCTTGCGTCTAGGTTTCAAGGATTTATTAGAGTAATGAAAAAAAGAATCGTTAAATCTTGATATGATAGCCCTTCGACTACTAATGTAGTGTCTACTGACTGGGTCTTGAATTAGATTGGATAGACAGATAGGGAATCTAATTGATTTTTTAGTTACGGAAAGGGAGGAAGATACTTTATATACGGACTCACGAAAATATCTGAGTGCTCGAGCATTCAATCAATATTATATTGAATGGATAATTGGCTTTTTCTTAAAATCTTTTAAAAAGTGATATTTATTAATATTAAGTAAAAAAAGAAATTCTTTCTTTTCGGTAAGCTCAAGTCACGCATGTAATAGGCCATCTCCCGATTGTCTGTATGAAACAATCGGGAGACTGTAAAGATTAGACCAAATGAGAAAGGAATAGAATATTAGGGGTAGGTGATAGATAGTGATCTATCTTGATTCTCTATTTTTATACTTTTTACTTCATGTAATGAAATGCAGGGCAACAAAAGAAAGACTAGGTCTTATTATTCCTAGATGTTACTAACACTCCTTTGATACTTCCAAGAGTTTCTCTCCGTCTTTTATTTACTTGTGCTTAATGTTTTTCGATTATACTCGAAATCATATATATAATAAATAACTTGTTATAATTAGATTTTTTGGATTGTTTCATCAACGCTGTTGTGTCCGAATCTCTTTTTTTTTGACTATGCGCTAGTGATTCCACTATTATTAGTGAACAATAATGATTAGTGAGCAATAATGGAATAATTCTTTTATATTCATAGAGATAGGGGACATAATTCACATGGATATGGTAAGTCTCGCTTGGGCTGCTTTAATGGTAGTCTTTACATTTTCCCTTTCACTCGTAGTATGGGGAAGAAGTGGACTCTAGAGGTACTACTAATTGAAGAATCAAACTGTATCGATTGTTTTTTAGATTGTTCTGCAAAGCTTTTTTTATTTCATTTGTTGTTGTTTTTGGTTTCTCTTTTTTTCTTTGATTTTTCTTTGAACAGTAAGTAAAAAAAAAAGAGTTCTATTATTATTATAAGTTTTTAAGTGGATACATACTTTCGACACGAAAGAACATAGACATAGTGGTTGTCCAATGAAATACTACGCATAATAATATATTACCTCATAATAAGATAGTACCTCGGGGTAGCCACCCACATATTACGTGCGCTTGTTTTATTGATTATGATTTTAGTTATTTTCTTGGATTTATGCTTGTTTTATGGAACTCATTTCATATCATGGTTCAAACGTTAAAGATGGGGTTTGCTAATTCTTTTCGAAATCCGAAGATAAAAAGTTGTTCCCACGGAACCGAACCCCTGGATCATCTGTGAACTACTCAATCAATTACTTCTTTAGAATGCTAAAAAAAGATTACTCTATTTTTTTTTTTATTAATGCCCATAACATTTTTTTCCTTTATTGATGGTGGGTATCGGAATTCATATTGAAAAGAATGAGAAATCTCGAAATTAGAATCGTAAGAGTAAGAGTGGCCTTTCGATTATTTCATTTCAGATTCATTGGAATGAATCAACATAAATTATGAAGCAAAGAAATAGAATTGGCCCCCTATGTATTGTATATTATATCAATTACATATATGTAATTGATTGATATGATATCTATATATAAATATAAAGATATATATTGTAGATTCATCCATATTCAACCTGTATTTTTATACAGTACAATTTTATACACTTCAATAACAATAATAGATAGTATGGTAGAAGGATTCATATATTTCTTTCTACCATACTATCGGATCTCATAGAATACTGATAATTCTAGTCCGCCCATTTCATTTATTTAAGACGCGGAATTTTAATCCTTTTCGTTTCATTTTTCTTATCTTCAATCATTGATAAGAACAAAAAAGTCAAGTTTAATTCAAATTAATCACTTTGACTGATTGTTTTTACATATATTATAAGTAAAAATGCGGTAGGAACTAGAATGAACAGTGCAGTAGCAATAAATGCGAGAATATTTACTTCCATAATCTCATCGTTTCATTTTTTTTCGAAATAACTCGGGATTTAATCCCATAGAGATGATAAATGTTTCGCTTGTAAATTCAATGGGATGCATTAAATCCCGATGATATCGAATCGTATTAAAATATCATATCATGAATAACAATATCCGAGCTATCAAATCGATTCATCGTCGAGAATTGAATAGTATAACATAGGAAGATCTTTTATCCATACCGAATTCAAACAAAATGGGATTCCTGATCCAATCAAGAATTTCTTTACTTTTTTTGCATTCTTTTCTCTAATCTACTGCCCTCTCTCTTGTCCAATGCAATCATCTGATGAAATTTCATCAGACTATCTTTACCCTCACATTGGTTATAAACAAACTCAAGCAAACAATAGCAGCGAAATTCAAAAAAGGAAAAAGAGGGAGGTTCGAACTAAACCCCTTCCTTTTTTTGTACTGATCAAATCTTCTTAAAAAAAATAAGAAAGATCCCGTTTGGAATCAAATTCATTTATCTTATTTGTTCTCTCTTTCACAGGAAAGGAAGAGATGAATTGATGTATTTTTTTTTGTTGGATTTGGATCCATCGGGACTGACGGGGCTCGAACCCGCAGCTTCCGCCTTGACAGGGCGGTGCTCTGACCAATTGAACTACAATCCCAGGGAAATAAAGTGTACAACATCTATTTATGATTTAATTTTCTTCAAACCCTTTCTATGTAGATTTTAGATTAGAATTGTCATATTCTAACAGAGACGCGAGTAATAGATTGATATACGCGGGGACATGCACTTTAGTGAGAGGAGCATGGATTAATAGTTATTTTTTCGTTATTGTCAAATTAATTGATAATCAATCTGTATTCTTTTTTTTTCTTAAATTTATTTTTTTCTGAAACTTTCTATTTACAGATCCTGACCCGATATGAGTCGAGATCATTATCAAGATCCGAATTTGTGGGAAAAAGAGAAATAGAAAAAAAATAACAGTAGAGAGAGATATCAGAAAATAGGAGTTTTTTTTATTTTATTCTTCCGTATCAAGCATTTCCGTAGAAGGACAAATGGGTTATATTATTTCATGGTGGATCCGAAAATTATTGGGCCGAGCTGGATTTGAACCAGCGTAGACATATTGCCAACGAATTTACAGTCCGTCCCCATTAACCGCTCGGGCATCGACCCGGGAAGAATCAATTCGAAGCTTATTGATAATCCATGATCAACTTGCTTTCGTAGTACCCTACCCCCAGGGGAAGTCGAATCCCCGCTGCCTCCTTGAAAGAGAGATGTCCTGAACCACTAGACGATGGGGGCATACTTGCCCGACTACCATCATACTATGATCATAGTATGAATAGTTTTTTGAAATTGTCAATATAATGGAATAATATGACTCAATTTGAAGGATTTTTCTGTCTTTCATTATTCCATAGAATTTTTTGATTTGTCATTTATATTTATGAATCGTTCATTCTAATCACCATTATCTAAATAATTCTATATAGAAATTCTTTTATTTTAAATTGCATTTTAATAATATACATAAATTTGAATACATAGTTATATTCATTACATATAGAATATCAAATGAAAATAGTGATTAGAAGAAAC